TTCCATAAAAGCTAGACTAAGCAATAAAGTGCCTCGTATTTTTCCCTCCGCCTCGGGCTGTCTTGCGATACCTTCTACAGCCTGGCCAGCGGCAGTACCTTGACCAACTCCAGGTCCGATAGAAGCAAGTCCGACAGCTAATCCAGCAGCAATAACGGAAGCGGCAGAAATCAGTGGATCCATGATGAGTTCCTCACACAAAAATAAAAGAAATGGTTAATGATACAATCATCCAAGTAATTATGATTTAATTATTCCATCACTAAGATTGATCCAGATGAAATAACTAATAACTGCCAATTGCAGTAATGGACTAATATTATTGAATCATCAGAACTACGTATTTATATAGTATAGCTCCCTTTTAGTTTCTATCGACGGGATTTTTATGAATCCATACGACTTTTTTTTTTATTCTTCCGTTTCTTTGCTATGAACCATTAGTTGAATTTCGCGTTCTTTTTATTAATTGCATCCTTTTATTCTATTCATTGAATTCACATTTCCAGACGAAAGTAAAAGACTTCTATTTGATATTTGAATCCCCATCGAAATTCATAGTAGTAGGGCGGATTAGATATATCTTTAGTTCATAGCTAACTAGGCAATATCTAATATCACATATACATGTCTTTCTTCCATAACGGAAACCTTGTATCTTAGATTCAATCGGATTCTAGAATCAGTTTTCAAACATTCAAAAGTGCGATTCTAGCCATTAGATTTGATATACCATACCCAATTTTGACCCGCCTTTACTAACCAATTCATTTTTTATGAATTTCGTTTTTTCAATTCTGCTTTTCTTTTTATTTAGCATTATCACACATGTATAGAATCGACATGTGTGAATTGGTTAGGCCAAATTATTGCATAGAAATATCAGTATTTGAGTGATTCAAAGGTTCATTCCTGTTTTTATTTCTATTTTTTTTTTTGTGTTTAATATTATTTCTTCCTATTTTCTCTTACTATTTTCTTTTGTTCAATTGAACAAAAGAAAATAGTAAGAGAAAATCTTGATTAGAGTTAGGTATTATATAAATTAAATGGGCCAAACAATACAAAAATTTTAGAAAAAAGATCTTTATCTCTTTCCTTTTTTTTTTACCATTCAAATAGCGTAATCCTTTTTTGCTATTACTGTAGATCATCTCATACGGTATTTTTATATTCCCTAAGTCGATTATTTTGGCCTAAACTAAAAACGACTGAATATTTCGAAAACTCGTCAATGATGACCCTCCATGGATTCGCCTATATAAGCCGCGGCTAAGGTGGCAAAAATAAGAGCTTGAATACCACTCGTAAATAATCCAAGGAACATGACAGGTATAGGAACCACTAAAGGTACTAAAGAAACAAGAACAACAACTACTAATTCATCGGCTAATATATTTCCGAAAAGTCGAAAACTAAGTGATAAAGGTTTTGTGAAATCTTCTAAGATGTTAATGGGTAAAAGGATGGGAGTTGGTTGTATGTATTTACTAAAATAACTTAATCCTTTTTTGCTAAGACCTGCATAGAAATAGGCTATTGACGTGAGTAAAGCTAAAGCAACCGTAGTATTTATATCATTGGTGGGTGCAGCTAATTCCCCATGAGGTAACTGTATGATTTTCCATGGTAAAAGAGCCCCCGACCAATTAGAAACAAAAATAAATAGAAACATAGTTCCAATAAAAGGAACCCAAGGACCATATTCTTCTCCAATCTGGGTTTTGCTAACATCTCGAATGAATTCAAGGACATATTCGAAGAAATTCTGCCCGTCATTTGGAATAGTTTGTGGATTCCGAACAGCTATACTAGCTGAACCTAATAAGATAGCAATAACAACCCAAGAAGTTATAAGTACTTGGCCGTGGACTTGAAAACCTCCTATTTGCCAATAGAAATGTTGGCCTACTTCCACACCAGATATATCGTATAACCTTTTTAGTGTGTTGGTGGAACATGATAGAACATTCATATTGCCCTCTGATAGAAATAGAACTTGAAAGGGAATTATTTTGATTCACCCATCTCTTTTTCCACTTGATTAGTTGAATTTTCTATTTTGGATACTAACTAATCACAAAATACCCCCAGTAATTTGTATCTCTTTTATGCGATTCAAGTGTAGTAACCGATTCCATAAATCTATATCTATGGAGTTCAAAAAAGAATTTATTTACCTTATTATTAATCAAGGATTTGATATATAGCTAGAACGCCCCTCACAAATTGCGAATACTAATTTGTTAAGAATTAAACGGATTGAAGCTATAGCGTCATCATTTGCCGGAATCGAAATATCTGCAAGATCCGGGTCACAGTTTGTATCGATTAAACAAATTGTTGGAATTCCCAAAGTGATACATTCTCGAAGAGCCGTATATTCTTCTTGTTGATCAACAATAATTACAATATCGGGCAAGCCTGTCATATATTTAATCCCGCCCAGATATGTTTGCAAGTGAGATAATTGTCTCTTCGACATAGCTGCATCTCTTTTTGGAAGACGGTTGAGTTTCCCCGCCTTTTGTTCCGTTCTCAAGTCCCTGAACTTATGAAGTCTCGTTTCTGTAGTGGACCAATTCGTTAACATACCGCCGAGCCACTTTTTATTAACATAATGACACCTAGCTTTTATTGCAGCCCGTGCTACTAAATCAGCTGCTTTATTTTTGGTACCAACAATTAAAAATTGTTTTCCCCGACTTGCTGCATCAAAAACTAAATCACAAGCTTCTGATAAAAAACGAGCAGTTTTTGTAAGATTTGTAATATGAATACCTTTACGTTTTGCAGAAATATAAGGTGCCATCCTAGGATTCCATTTCCTAGTACCATGACCAAAATGCACTCCTGCTTCCATCATCTCGTCTAAATTGATGTTCCAATATCTTCTTCTCATTTCCCCCCCCCCCATTTCCTCTTTTTTTTTTTCAAAAAAAGCAACGAGGTGCCCTGAACTAAATAATTGTTCCGATGGAACCTTTTCTTCTACCGGGGATTGGCCGTGTCTGTCGATATACGATCCAAACCGCTACCCTCTATTCGTTATTATCTTTATTTTTATTTTCAGGATAACACCAAATGACCTAGAGAGTTTTTTTTTTTATTAAAAAAGTATGAATCCACCTTTAGTTTTAGGAATTATTAAATCCTCTAAATGATTGTTCTGATGTATCATGGAACTTCTTTGAAATGCAAGAATCAAATAATTATCTGTGGTGTAACAAAATATCTCTGATTTCACCCGCGAAAAAATTCTTATTTTTGATTTCCAAAAGAATATTCTTATGTTGCCTTGAACGGTGCGCTAATCCTTTGAATCCAGTACCAACGGGTATCATCCCTCCTATAACAACGTTCTCTTTTAGGCCTTTCAACCAATCGATCCGACCCCGGAGAGCCGCTTTGGCTAAAACTCGAGCAGTTTCTTGAAAACTCGCTTCCGATATGAAACTTTGAGTATTCAAAGATGTTCTTGTTATTCCCAATAGGATAGCCCTGTAACAGATCGATTCCTCCAAAGCGCGCCCCGCTCGTTCCGCTCGCAACAATCCAATTAGTTCTCCAGGTAAAAAAACATTAGACATTCCATCCTCGGAAACTAATACTTTTGATGTTATTTGGCGCACAATAATTTCTACGTGCCTATTGTGGATTTGTACCCCTTGGGATCGATAAACCTTTTGGATTTTAGTAACCAAAGATATACGACTTTGCACTATAGTTAGCTCAGCACCAATCAAGAACCCCCAAGGAATTCCAAGAATTCTTGTTATATGCTCGTTCCAACCCTCAACTCTTTTTTGTAGGTTCATTGATATTGAATCAACTGAACGAACTTCTAACACTTGTTCCACTTTTGGAAGACCCTGCGTTATATCGCCAGATCGCGATTTTTCATATATAAATGTAACTAATGTATCTCCTTCGTAAAGGATTTCTCCATAATGGCCATGAACAGTTGCTCCTGGAGTAGCTAAATAAGGCTTAGCGGATCTTATTACTATAGAGCCAAGTTGAACAATCAAAACTTGACCCGATTTTAGGCGTGGTCCATTTTTGGCTATACATACATTTTCACAAATAAACTGTCCAAGACTGATTATCGTAGATGTTTCTTCACAATAATTATCACAATTATTGTGAGGGAGAAAATACCAATTCAAATTGAATGAATTCAAAACGATCTTACTACATGGATCAGGATTCAAAATCCTCCCATTTTCATCCATTAAATAATATTTAAGTACTTGAAAGGTCTGTTTTAAATTTTCAAGTTGCAAATATTTAGTTACTAAAACCTGATTGTGAGTTATTAAATCGTAAAATGAATAAAAATTAACAATTTGAAGGACTGTTCCTAAAGGGCCAATCGAATTCAGAATTTGAAATATAGGATCTTTTTTAATTGATTCTTTTATCACATTGTGATATTTTGCAACATTGAATGGACCCATTTGAAAACAATTAGATGATGACAAAATTATCAAAGATGAGCATTCCTTATTTTTATTTAACAAAGTACGAATAGTTCCATGATTTTGGCTAGGTGATTGTTGAATCTTTGTCTTGGAATAAATGGAATAAAAAGGATTGATATGGGTGTGATCTGCCATATTATCAAAGATCAACCCTGAGCCTGACGGATCATTCCTTTTTCTGAGATACAAAATAGGGGATTTGACTAAGTCGATTCTTATAAAATCTCGAATCAGGCCATTTGTACTTACTTCAACAAAGGAAGCATGGGCCTCTTGGATAGAAGAACTTTTTTCGTCTTCGTCCCAATTCAAAATTAAACAAGTTCGAACTAATTGAATACTTGTGTCAGAAATTCCCCGAATTGGTTTTCCATTTCCGTAAACAATATAATTGACAACTCGAAGTTCCATATTATCCTTTTCTTGGAACAAATCGGGGGGAAAGAGTGTTGCTAAATTTATACTTATACCGTCCCCTATTTCATATGTCGCTACGGGTCGAACTAAAACAAAATA